TGGCCGAAGTCCTACTCATGGTGACCTGGTCGAGTTGGGAGAAGCTGTAGGCATTATTGCGGGTCAATCAATTGGGGAACCGGGGACTCAACTAACATTAAGAACTTTTCATACCGGCGGAGTATTCACAGGTGGTACTGCCGAATATGTACGAGCTCCCTCTAATGGAAAAATCAAATTTGATGAGGATTTGGTTCATCCCACACGTACCCGTCATGGGCATCCTGCTTTTCTATGTTTTATAGACTTGTATGTAACTATTGAGAGTCGAGATATTCTACATAATGTGAATATTCCAACAAAAAGTTTGATTTTAGTTCAAAATGATCAATATGTAGAATCAGAACAAGTGATTGCCGAGATTCGTGCCGGAACGTCCACTTTTCATTTTAAAGAAAGGGTTCAAAAACATATTTATTCTGAGTCAGAAGGAGAAATGCACTGGAGTACTGATGGCTATCATGCGCCCGAATATCCATATAGTAATGTTCATCTATTACCAAAAACAAGTCATTTATGGATATTAGCAGGAGGTCTATGCAGATCCAATATAGTGTCTTTTTCACTCCACAAGGATCAAGATCAAATGAATGCTAATTCTTTTTCTCTCGAAGAAAGATATATCTTTGATCTCTCACTGACTAATGATCAAGTAAGACATAAATTGTTGGATACCTTTGGTAAAAAAGATAGGGAAATTCTTGACTATTCAAAACCTTATCGAATCATATCCAAGGGTCATTGGAATCTCATAGAGCCTTCTACTTCTATTCGTCAAGAGAATCCCTTGGCTAAAAAGCGAAGAAATAGATTCGTGATTCCCTTACAATATGATCAAGAACAAGAAAAGAAACTAAAACCCTGTTTTGGTATTTCGATTAAAATACCTATAAATGGTATTTTACGTAGAAATAGTATTCTTGCTTATTTTGATGATCCGCGATACAGAAGAAGCAGCTCGGGAATTACTAAATATGGGATTGTCGAAGTAGATTCAATCGTAAAAAAAGAGGATTTTCTTGAGTATCGAGGAGCAAAAGAATTTAGTCCGAAATACCAAATGCAAATGAAAGTAGATCGCTTTTTTTTCATTCCCGAGGAAGTGCATATCTTACCCGGATCTTCGCCCATAATGGTCCGGAACAATAGTATCATTGGAGTAGATACACGACTTGCTTTAAATATGAATACAAGAAGTCGAGTAGGTGGATTAGTCCGAGTGGAGAGAAAAAAAAAAAGTATGGAACTGAAAATCTTTTCTGGAGATATTCATTTTTCTGGAGAGGTGGATAAAATATCTAGGCACAGTGGCGTTTTGATACCACCAGGAATGGAAAAAAAGAATTCTAAAGGATCAAAAAAATTGAAAAATTGGATCTATGTCCAACGAATTACACCTACCAAAAAAAAGTATTTTGTTTTGGTTCGGCCCGTAGTCACATATGAAATAGCTGATGGGATAAATTTAGCAACACTTTTCTCTCAGGATCTCTTGCAGGAAAAGGATAATGTACAACTTCGAATTGTCAATTATATACTTTATGGAAATGGCAAGTCAATTCGAGGAATTTCTCACACAAGTATTCAATTAGTTCGGGCTTGCTTAGTATTGACTTGGGACCAAGAACAAGAAAAAAAGAGTTCTATAGAAGAAGAGGTTCATGCTTCTTTTGTTGAAATAAGGGCAAATGATCTGCTTCGTGATTTCATCCGAATTGAGTTAGTAAAATCCACTATTTCGTATACCGAAAAAAGGTATGATACGGCAGGTTCAGGATTGATTTCCAATAATGAATTAGATCGTGCCGATAGAAATCCTTTTGATTCCAAGGCGAAGATTCAATTATTTCCCCAACATCAGGAAACTCTTGGTACGTTGTTGAATCGAAATAAGGAATGCCAATCTTTCATAATTTTGTCATCATCCAATTGTTTTCGAATTGGCCCCTTCAATACTTCGAGATATAATAATGCGACAAAAGAATCGGATCCCCTGACTCCAATTAGGGATTTTTTGGGTCCTTTAGGTACTATTGTGCCTAAAATAGTAAATTTTCGTTCATCTTACTATTTAAGAACTTATAATCAAGTCTTTTTAAAGAAATATTTTTTACTTGAAAAATTTCAACAGACTTTCCAAGTGCTTCAAGTACTTCCATTTCAATACTGTTTCCTAGATGAAAATAGTAGTATTTATAATCCCGATCCATGCAGTAACATCATTTGGAATTCATTCCATTTGAATTGGTGTTTTCTCCATCACGATTCTTGTGAAGAGGCATGGACAATAATTAGCCTTGGACAATTCCTTTGTGAAAATGTATGTCTATTGAAATACGGATCACGCATAAAAAAATCTGGTCAAATTTTCATTGTTCATGTTGACTCTTTAGTTATAAGATCAGCTAAGCCCTATTTGGTCACTCCAGGAGCAACTGTCCATGGCCATTATGGGGAAACCTTTTATGAAGGAGATACATTAATTACATTTATATATGAAAAATCGAGATCTGGTGACATAACGCAAGGTCTTCCAAAAGTGGAACAAATCTTAGAAGTTCGTTCAATTGATTCAATATCGATGAACCTCGAAAGAAGAGTTGAAGGTTGGGACGACCGTATCCGAAGGATTCTTGGGATCCCCTGGGGATTCTTTATTGGAGCTGAACTAACCATAGCCCAAAGTCGTATCTCTTTGGTTAATAAGATCCAAAAGGTTTATCGATCCCAGGGGGTACAGATCCATAATAGACATATAGAGATTATTGTACGTCAAGTAACATCAAGAGTTTTGGTTTCAGAAGATGGAATGTCTAATGTTTTTTTACCTGGGGAATTTATTGGATTGTTGCGAGCAGAGCGAGCAGGGCGTGTTTTGGACGAAGCGATCTGTTATCGGGCAATCTTATTGGGAATAACGAAGTCATCTCTGAATACTCAAAGTTTCATATCCGAAGCGAGTTTTCAAGAAACTGCTCGAGTTTTAGCAAAAGCTGCTCTACGAGGTCGTATTGATTGGTTGAAAGGCCTGAAAGAGAACGTTGTTCTGGGGGGGATTATACCGGTTGGTACCGGATTCAAAAAATTAGTACATCGTTCAAAGCAAGACAAAAACATTCATTTGAAAATCAAAAGGAAGAATCTATTCGAGTTGGAAATGGGAGATATTTTGTTACACCATAGAGAATTATTTTGTTCTTGTGCCCCAAACACTTTCCATGAGACATCAGACCAATCATTTACGTAATGTAATTTACTAATTCCTAACAAGAGGTTCATTCTTTTTACTTTAACTCTCTGGTCCGATTATGGATTTCGTAATAAATCAATGAAATAAAAAAGAAAGAATGAAATTCATGGTTTGGGTCGTAGATTAATGGTCAATCCTGGTAGAAGGTTCCGTCGGAACAATTATTTATTTCACAAGGTACTGAATCTCTTTGAAAAAAAAAAAGAAAAAGAGAAAGTGTGGGAAAATGGGAAGACGATATTGGAACATCAATTTGGAAGAAATGATGGAAGCAGGAGTTCATTTTGGTCATGGTACTAATAAATGGAATCCTAGAATGGCTCCTTACATCTCTGCAAAGCGTAAAGGTATTCATATTACAAATCTTACTATAACTGCTCGTTTTTTATCAGAAGCCTGCGATTTAGTTTTTGATGCAGCAAGTAGGGGAAAAAAATTCTTAATCGTTGGCACCAAAAAGAAAGCAGCGGATTTAGTAGCATCAGCAGCAATAAGGGCTCGATGTCATTATGTTAATAAAAAATGGCTTGGTGGTATGTTAACGAATTGGTCTACTACAGAAACAAGACTTCAGAAGTTCAGGGACTTAAGAGCAGAACAAAAGATGGGGAAACTCAATCGTCTCCCCAAAGGAGATGCAGCAATGTTGAAGAGAAAGTTATCTACCTTGCAAACATATCTGGGTGGGATCAAATATATGACGGGATTGCCCGATATTGTAATTATCGTTGATCAGCAAGAAGAATATACGGTTCTTCGAGAATGTGTCATTTTGGGTATTCCGACGATTTGTTTAATCGATACAAATTGTGACCCAGATCTTGCAGATATCTCTATTCCGGCCAACGATGATGCTATAGCTTCGATTCGATTGATTCTTACCAAATTAGTATCTGCAATTTGTGAGGGCCGTTCTAGTTATCTAAAAAATGGTTGATTATCTTATCATTAATCTTATCATTAAGAAGAAGAAAGAAGAATATTAGTTTGTTTTTGGTGAACTCTCTTTGATTGTTACTATTTTGGTTTGCATCTTTTGGAGTTTGAACTATGTTTTGAATATTGAATAATATTTAAGATTGAAAACATAAAATGATTGGTCTTTTTTTTTTTATGTGATTTCCTAAATATACGATTCCTAACTTAAATTCATGAATGAACATAGATGAATTGAGAAAGAGATGGTTGAATCAAAATAATTACTTTTTTGAATCTGTTAGAGGACAATATGAATGTTATACCATGTTCCATTCAAACACTCAAAGGGTTATATGATATATCAGGTGTAGAAGTAGGCCAACATTTATATTGGCAAATAGGAGGTTTACAAATTCATGCCCAAGTACTTATCACTTCTTGGGTTGTAATTGCTATCTTATTAGGTTCAGTCATCATAGCTGTTCGGAATCCACAAACCATTCCGACCGACGGTCAGAATTTCTTCGAATATGTCCTTGAATTTATTCAAGACTTGAGCAAAACTCAGATTGGAGAGGGGTATGGTCCTTGGGTTCCATTTATAGGAACGATGTTCCTATTTATTTTTGTTTCTAACTGGTCAGGTGCTCTTTTACCTTGGAAAATCATAAAGTTACCTCATGGAGAGTTAGCTGCGCCCACGAATGATATAAATACTACTGTTGCTTTAGCTTTACCTACGTCAGTGGCATATTTCTATGCGGGTCTTAGCAAAAAAGGATTGGGATATTTCGGGAAATACATTCAACCAACTCCAATACTTTTACCAATTAATATTCTAGAAGATTTCACAAAACCTTTATCTCTTAGTTTTCGACTTTTCGGGAATATATTGGCTGATGAATTAGTGGTTGTTGTTCTTGTTTCTTTAGTGCCTTCAGTAGTTCCTATACCTGTCATGTTTCTTGGATTATTTACAAGTGGTATTCAAGCTCTTATTTTTGCAACTTTGGCTGCGGCTTATATAGGTGAATCCATGGAGGGTCATCATTGACTAACTTTCGAAATAGTCTTTTTTGAAGCTTATCCCAATTCAAGCAATGCGGGGGTTCAATATAATCCACTACTGGGTTGGATAAGAAAATGCAAATAGCTACATGTATGTATATATGAAGAAAGATAGATGATATTGCAGAATTTGGAATAGAAAGAAGGGTTGGGGATCCTACTACATATATTACTACATATATGTATATGTAATGCCTATGAGTATCAATCCTTGTGTATGTTTCGAAGAATGGTTCCAGAATACGATTTAATAGAAGAAAAAGTGCAGGTGATTTACGTTATGGAAGAAGAAAAGTATATGTTATTTACTAGTTAAATAGCAATTACCCCTATCTCTTTTTTTCTAGCCCACTGCATTTATATGGATTCCCATATCAGTCCTTTTTCTATTTTGTCTGTTATTGTGAATTGAATGAAAGAGAAAGAATAGAATATTTTATAAACAAGGAAACGCAATGACTAAAATCGTATACATATCTATTACATAAGGTAGAAAGGAAAAACGGTATATCGAAGTAGTTCTGACAATTCAGTAATATTATGAATTCCATTTGGAGCTTTTAGCTACTTCGACCCGATAGATTTTAGTGATAAAGATCAAAAAATAAAAAATAAGTGTAGTAAAGTAAATAGTAAAAATAGAAGTAGAAAAAGAAGTAGATTAAGTACTAATTCATTGGTTGGTTGTATCATTAACCATTTCTTTTTTTGGTGCGAGGAGCTTACCATGAATCCACTTATTTCTGCTGCTTCCGTTATTGCTGCTGGATTGGCTGTAGGGCTTGCTTCTATCGGACCTGGGGTTGGTCAAGGTACTGCTGCGGGCCAAGCCGTAGAAGGTATTGCGAGACAACCAGAAGCAGAGGGTAAAATACGAGGTACTTTATTGCTTAGTCTGGCTTTTATGGAAGCTTTAACAATTTATGGACTGGTCGTGGCATTAGCTCTTTTATTTGCAAATCCTTTTGTTTAATGTTTCATTTCATCTTAGAAGAAAAACATAACCATAACTAAGAAATTTGAGAATTCTCAAATTCCATTAAGAATAATAAGCGGAGTGATACAAAAAGAACTCTGTTCTTTGTTAGTCCTATCTATAAAGGGAGAGCATATGAAAAATCTAATTGATTCTTTTGTTTCCGTGGGGCACTGGTCATCCGCTGGGAGTTTCGAGTTTAATACCGATATTTTAGCAACAAATCCAATAAATCTAAGCGTAGTGCTGGGTGTATTGATTTTTTTTGGAAAGGGAGTGTGTGCGAGTTGTTTATTTCAAGAATAGGTTGGATTTCACCGACTGCACTTTCTTTCTATTTATGTATTCTTTTTTATAGCAGAACTAGGAACAAAGGGTGCACAATCTCGACGAATTACTTCTGAATTGGATTTCATTCAGAAATCATATGTAAGAACCATAGCATTTCGTGATTAATTGGTAAATGAACTTTGATTCTCTTCTCTATCAACCAATAATGTTGAGGTCTTTTACATGGTTAAAGATCAATTGTTTGAAGTCCAGGCACAGCATAGCATGGTACTCTTTCTACCGCTAGGTTAGTACCAAAAAGGTTTAAAAATGAGAAAAATAAAAAAGGAATAATTGGGAATTTATTCGATGTAGAACACTCATATGGATAAAATTATTTGAACCATTCACTGGAAAAATGGGTATCTTCCCCCCCACTGCCGAATCGACGACCTATGTATTGTATTTATATAAAATATTTGTATAAAAAAGAGAATTTTTTGGATGAAAAAAATCGAAATCTCATTCTAATAATAATGAGAATGAAGTAATGAAGTTCAGAATTATATTCAATTCTATTTCTATTCTAATAGTATAATAGAATTCTTTTTTCTTTAAAATATCTTTTTTTTTGAAAGAAAGAAGTTCTAAATAAAGAACAAATAAAGAAACAACTTTGCTGACAATTTTTTATTTTTTGTCTGGTCTGAAGAGTCCTCCTAAGATTCTGATGTTAGATCAGTTTCGATAGCTTTGAATACGAACAGAAAAGAGAGGATAGGCTCATTCCATTCAAAGATATGGGAATGCCCATCAATAAAAGAAAAGATAAAAGAAACAATTGAGCGTGAGAGCCAAATGAATCGAAAGATTCATGTTTGGTTCGGGAAGAGATATTCTAGTTGTGAAATGAATGGAAAGATAATCTACTTTCATTAAATGATTTATTAGATAAGCGAAAACAGAGGATCTTGAGTACTATTCGAAATTCAGAAGAATTACGTAGAGGAGCCATTGA